AATAAGATGCCTGATTAAAGGACTATTTTGATAGAATAGATAATGTAAATATTTACTCTTATTATATTTTTTAGAATTAAACTAATCTCTTGAGATCAAAACTCAAAGTGCCTCTATACACCAAAATATAGAAAGATAAGCTAAAATTAAGCTTTTAGGTTCATACCCTGAAAATAGAATTAAATTCTTCTTTCTAATAATAAAAATCTCAACAAAAACTATAGCACTTTCAACAACCATATTATCTACAATAACAATTATAAGATCAGAAAATTGATTAAGAATATGAATAGGACTTGAAATCAATATATTATCATTTATCCCATTAATAGAAAAAGAAAAAAATTATAAAACATCAGAAGCCAAAATAATATATTTTCTTATCCAAAGAATAAGATCAATTATATTTATTTTCACAATTATTTTAACACCAATAATAATAATCAATGAAAATTTCAATAATCAAGAAATAATAATAATTATCACCGCTAGAATAATAATAAAATTAGGTGCTGCCCCTATACACATATGATTTATTAATATTATAAACAAAATTAGATGAAATAATTGTTTACTTTTAATAACATGACAAAAAATTGCCCCTTTATATATTATATCTAATATTAACCAAAATTTTATAATTATAAATATATGCGCAATAACCAGATCATTAATTGGAGCAATTGGTGGAATTAACCAAACATCAATTCATAAAATCATAGCATTTTCATCAGTTAACCATCTTGGATGATTAATTATTTGCTTAAAATATGATAACGAAATATGAATTAAGTATATAATTATTTACATACTTATTATTATAATAATAACAAAAACTTTTGAAAAAAATTCAATTAATTTTATTAACCAAATAAATATAAATAACAAAACATTTATAGAAAAAATAAATTTTATAATCTTATTTTTAAGACTTGGTGGTATACCACCATTTATTGGATTCCTTCCAAAATGAATTGTAGTTCAATCTTTAATTAAAGAAAGATCAATAATAATTATTATAATTCTTATATTCACCTCAATAATTACATTATTCTTTTATATACGAATAATATCCCCAATATTAATAAATTATAACACTATAAACAAATGGAATATTAAAAATAATAATCTAAAAAACTTTAATATAATTAAAATTATAATTAATTTTTCACTACCTTTAACAATAATAATAAATATAATTTAAAATCCTTAAGTTAATCAAAACTATTAACCTTCAAAGTTAGAAATATAAATTAAATTTTATAGGTTTTAGTAAAATTACTACTTTAGATTTGCAATCTAATATCATATATTGACTATAAAACCTGATAAAGGAATTTTACATTCATATATAAATTTACAATTTACAACCTATAATCAGACACTTTATCTTTATTTTTTTTAAAAAAACAGTACATAAAATTGAATAAATGAATATACTCAACTAATCACAAAGATATTGGAACTCTATATTTTATTTTAGGTATATGATCAGGAATAATTGGTATATCAATAAGATGAATTATTCGTATTGAACTTGGACAACCAGGATCATTTATTGGAAATGATCAAATTTATAATGTAATCGTAACAGCACATGCAATTATTATAATTTTCTTTATGGTTATACCAATCATAATTGGAGGATTCGGAAATTGATTAGTACCTTTAATAATTGGTGCCCCTGACATAGCATTCCCTCGCATAAATAATATAAGATTTTGACTTTTACCCCCCTCACTTACATTACTACTAATAAGTAGTTTAGTTGATAGAGGTGCAGGAACAGGATGAACAGTATACCCACCACTTTCTAGAAATGTTGCACATAACGGTGCATCAGTTGATTTAACTATTTTTTCATTACACCTAGCCGGTGTTTCATCTATCTTAGGAGCAGTAAACTTTATTTCCACTATTATTAATATACGAACAACAGGAATAACTAGTGAAAAAATCCCACTATTTGTATGATCAGTAGGAATTACTGCACTATTATTACTTTTATCTTTACCGGTACTAGCTGGAGCAATTACAATACTATTAACAGACCGAAACCTTAATACCTCATTTTTTGACCCTGCTGGTGGAGGAGATCCAGTTCTATATCAACATTTATTTTGATTTTTTGGACATCCAGAAGTATATATTCTTATTTTACCAGGATTTGGTATTATTTCCCATATTATTAGACAAGAAAGAGGAAAAAGTAATGCTTTTGGATCAACAGGTATAATTTATGCAATATTAGCTATTGGATTACTTGGATTTATTGTGTGAGCACATCATATATTCACTGTAGGTATAGATGTAGACACACGAGCCTATTTTACATCAGCCACAATAATTATTGCAATCCCAACTGGAATTAAAATTTTTAGATGATTAGCAACAATTCATGGATCAATAATTAATTATTCCCCTTCAACACTTTGAACATTAGGTTTTGTTTTCTTATTTACAGTTGGTGGATTAACAGGTATTGTTTTAGCTAATTCCTCTATTGATATTATTCTCCATGACACATATTACGTAGTGGCACATTTTCATTATGTTTTATCTATAGGTGCTGTATTTGCTATTATAGCCGGATTTATCCAATGATATCCACTTTTCACTGGTATAACAATAAATCCTAAATGATTAAAAACTCAATTTATTACTATATTTATTGGTGTAAACCTAACATTTTTTCCCCAACACTTTTTAGGGTTAAGAGGTATGCCGCGACGATATTCTGATTACCCTGATATTTATATATCATGAAATATTATTTCATCAATTGGATCCACGATATCAATTATAGGAATCATAATATTTATTTTAATTTTATGAGAAAGAATAATTGCAAAACGAAAAACATTATTTATTTTTAATTTAAACTCAAGTATTGAATGGTTACAAAATTATCCACCTGCAGAACACTCTTATAACGAAATACCAATTGCATTCAACTTCTAATATGGCAGAAAATATGCAATGAACTTAAGATTCATTTATAAAGAAATATTCTTTTATTAGAAATTGCTATATGATCTCAAATTAATATACAAGATGCTAACTCACCATTAATAGAACAATTAATTTTTTTCCATGACAACACAATAATTATTTTAATAATAATTACAATTATAATTATATGAATTATATTTAAAATAATAATTAATAAAAAAATCAATCGTTTTATAATAGAAAATCAGATAATTGAAATTATCTGAACAATTATCCCCGCCTTAATTTTAGTAGTAATTGCTTTACCCTCACTTAAAATTTTATATATAATAGATGAAATTAAAAATCCAAGAATTTCAATTAAAGCAATTGGACATCAATGATATTGAAGATATGAATACTCTGATTTCAAAAATATTGAATTTGAATCATATATAAAACCTACTAATGAAATTATAAAAAATGAATTTCGCTTATTAGAAACAGATAATCATATTGTACTCCCGATAAATAATCAAATCCGTATTCTAGTAACAGCCACAGATGTTCTTCACTCATGAACAATTCCATCCTTAGGAATTAAAATTGACGCCATCCCTGGCCGATTAAATCAAGGATGTATTTTTATTAATCGGCCAGGAATTATATATGGTCAATGCTCAGAAATTTGTGGAGCAAATCATAGATTTATACCTATTACCCTTGAAGCAGTAACAACAAAACAATTTATTCAGTGATTAAAAAATAATTCATTAAGTGGCCGAAAGTAAAGCAATGGTCTCTTAAACCAATTTATAGTAATTAACAAATACTCTTAATGGAAAAATTAGTTTATATAAAATATAAGCTTGTCAAGTTTAAGAAATTAATTTAATATTTTTCTATACCTCAAATATCACCATTAGCTTGAATATGATTAATAATTATATTTATTTTATCAATTATTTTAGTGAATTCAATGATATATTTTAACAAAAAATACCTAAATAAAATAAACATAATAGGAAAAAAAGAAAATAAAATTAATTGAAAATGATAACTAATTTATTCTCAACATTTGACCCCTCTACATCTATAAATTATTCAATAAATTGATTAAGAACATTTATTATTTTAATTTTATTCCCATATTCTTTTTGAATAATAAATTCACGATATACAAAAATAATTCAAATTATATATATAACGTTACATATAGAATTTAAAACTTTATTAAACAAAAGTAATGGATTAACACTTATAATAACATCAGTATTTATATTAATTCTTATAAACAATATAATAGGATTACTACCTTATATTTTCACAAGATCAAGTCATTTAGTATTTTCATTAACATTATCTTTACCATTATGAATATCAATTATATTATTTGGATGAACTCAAAAGACACAAAATATATTTACTCATTTAATCCCTACAGGAACACCAGGTATTTTAATACCATTTATAGTATGTATTGAAACAATTAGAAATATTATTCGACCTGGATCTTTGGCTGTACGATTAACAGCAAATATAATTGCTGGACACCTATTAATAAGATTATTGGGAAATAATATTATAAATATAGAAAGAATTATAATTATTATATTAATAACAGTACAAATCTCCCTTATATTATTTGAAACCGCAGTTGCAATAATTCAAGCATATGTATTCTCAATTTTAACTACTCTTTACTCAAGAGAAGTAAATTATGAAAAAACAAAATCATCCATTTCATTTAGTAGACCCAAGACCATGACCTTTAACAGGATCAATTGGAGCAATAACATTAACATCAGGAATAGTTATATGATTTCATATAAAAAATCCTACCCTAATAATATTAGGAATAATAATTCTTATTTTAACTATAATTCAATGATGACGTGATATTATTCGAGAGGGAACATTTCAAGGTAAACACACCATTATAGTAACAAATGGATTAAAATGAGGAATAATTTTATTTATTGTATCAGAAATTTTCTTTTTTATTTCATTCTTCTGAGGATTCTTTCATAGAAGACTAGCACCAACTATTGAAATTGGTATAACCTGGCCTCCGAAAGGAATTAAAACTTTTAATCCAATAGATATTCCATTATTAAATACAACAATCTTATTATCTTCAGGTATTACAATTACCTGAGCACACCATAGTATTATAAATAAAAATCACAGACAAACAATTAAAGGTTTATTTATCACAGTTGTATTAGGGATCTACTTCACAATTCTACAGGCATACGAGTATTTAGAATCCCCATTCACAATTAGAGATTCAATCTATGGGTCCTGCTTCTTTATAGCAACAGGATTTCATGGAATTCACGTAATCATCGGCACCACATTTTTAATAATCTGTTTAATTCGAACAATTAAATTTCACTTCTCCAGAAAACATCATTTTGGATTTGAAGCAGCAGCTTGATATTGACATTTTGTTGACGTAGTATGATTATTTCTTTATATTTCAATTTATTGATGAGGTAGTTATTTTTTTAGTATAAAAAGTATATTTGACTTCCAATCAAATGGTCTTAAATTAAGAAAAAATAATTATTATAACAATATGAATTATTGTCATAAACATAACCATTAGAATAATTTTAATAATAGCATGTTTTATAATTTCAAAAAAAGCTAAAAACAACCGAGAAAAAATAACACCATTTGAATGTGGATTTGACCCAAAGAAATCAGCACGATTACCATTCTCAATACAATTTTTTATAATTGCTATTATCTTCTTAATCTTCGACGTTGAAATTGTAATCATTTTACCAACAATTAAAATAATTCAAATATCTAAAATAACCTCATGATTCCTAACAACATCAATATTCATTATTATTCTTATCTTAGGATTATATCATGAATGAAAAAATGGTATTCTAGAATGAATAAATTAAATATGGGAATGTAGTTAAAAATAACTTTTAATTTGCAATTAAAAATTACTCAAAATATGAGTCTTTCTCAAAGTAAAGAAGTAAAAAATTACATTTAGTTTCGACCTAAAAGTAGAGTATTAAACTCCATGCTTTTAACTAAAACCAAAATTAGAGGTTTTTCACTGTTAATGAAAATATTGATTTAAAAATCTAGTTAAAAGAGAATGTTGAAACTAAAAGAAGCTGCTAACTATCTTTTAAAGCGGTTAAAATCCGTTTTTCTCTTAAATTTATATAGTTTAAAAAAAACATTTTATTTTCAATAAAAAAATGAAAATTATTTTCTATAAATTACCCAAGAAGTATAAACTTATAATAATATCTTCAATATTATGCTTTAATTTTAAGCTACTTGAATTAATAAATAACAAACATAAAAATAAATAGAAAGAAAGAAATTATATAAATCCTTAGATTATTATAATAAAAAAACTGGGTGAATTTTCTCAAAATTACTACGTAATAAAAAGATAATTTTGAGAAAATTAATTCACCCCAACCTAACTCTAAATTCTTTTTTAATGTAAAAGTATAATATAAAAACCCTGAACTTAAAATATAAGTTCTAAATGGTGGTAAAAATCATATTCCCCCTAAAAATGAAGAAGAAATATATATATATTTATATAAAGAATTTATATTTATATAAAAAATAGATAATTCATAACCAATAATAACACCTATTAAAATAATAATTAAAGAAAAAATTTTTATAAAAAATGGTAAAATTATAAAAACTGGTGTGACAAAAATTAACCATCTAATAATTCTGCCTCTTATAATTGATATAATTACAAGAAAAATTATTGAAAAATTTATTAATTTATCCTCATAATAAGATTGACATGAATAACTATTTGTCCCAACAATTATAGTATAATAAATTAAACGAACACTATAAGAAACAGTTAAACCTACAGATAAATATATAATAATATAAACAAATATATTATATCCATTAAAAGTTATAATTTCCAAAATTAAATCTTTAGAATAAAACCCCGAAAGATAAGGGAAACCACATAAAGATAAATTTGAAATACAAAAACAACTAATAGTTAAAGGTAATTGATTAGCGAGACCACCTATATAACGAATATCCTGAGTGTCATTTATTACATGAATAATTAAGCCAGCACATAAAAACAATAAAGCTTTAAAAAAAGCATGTGTTAATAAATGAAAATAAGATAAATAAGGAAAACCTATAAATAAAATAGATATTATTAAGCCTAACTGACTTAAAGTTGATAAAGCAATTACTTTTTTCAAATCAAACTCAAAATTAGCCCCAAGACCTGACATAAATATTGTTATTAAAGAAATAATTAAAAAAAAATTACAATTAAATATATATAATAAATCACTGAAACGAATTAATAAATAAACACCAGCCGTAACTAATGTTGAAGAATGAACTAAAGCTGAAACTGGTGTAGGAGCAGCTATAGCTGCCGGTAATCAAGAAGAAAAAGGAATTTGAGCACTTTTAGTAAAACCGGCCAAAATTAATAAAATTATTAAATAATAAACTCAATCACCAAAAATATTTAAATAATATAAATAATGTCAACTACCATAATTTATTATTCAAGAAATAGATAATAAAATAGCCACATCACCAATTCGATTAGTTAAAATCGTTAATATACCTGCTCCATGTGATTTAAAATTTTGAAAATAAATTACTAAACAATAAGAAACAAGACCTAAACCATCTCAACCAATTAAAATTCTAATTATATTTGGTCTTATAATTATTATAAATATAGAAAAAATAAATATTAAAACTAAATATAAAAAACGAACTTGATTATTATCAGATGATATATAACTATGACTATATAAAACAACTATTGATGAAATAAAAAATACACAACCACAAAAAAATATAGATATTCAATCAAAAATTAAAGTTAAAGTTATTAATATTCTATTTAAAGATAAAATTTCTCAATCCAATATATAAACAACATCATTATATAAAAAATATAATCCTATTAATATTATTAATAAACCAAAAAGAAATAAAAAAAATGATCTTAAAATATATAAAGAAATATTTTTCAAGGTTTGAAATATAAAATATACCTATAACACCACAAATTATTATTCTAATTAAACTATTCAAACATAATCACATTATAAAAATATCAATTTTTAAAATTAAAAAATTTAAAGGTAATCAATGTAAAAACAATAATATAAACTCACGAATATTTACAGTAAAATAACCCTTTATACCACTATAAAGAGAACCATGTTGAGAATTAGAATATAAATAAATTCTATAACAACAACTTAAAAACGAACCAAAAAATAAATAAAAAAATCTATATCTTGATCATCTTATTAAACTATTAATAATTATAATTTCCCCTAATAAATTTAATGAAGGAGGTCTAGCTATATTATTAGCACATAAAAGAAATCAAAAAAAAGAAAGTCTAGGTATCAAAGTAATTAAACCTTTATTAAAATAAAAACTTCGACTTGATGAGCGTTCATAAACAATATTAGCTAAACAGAATAAACCAGAAGAACAAAGACCATGACCAATTATTAAAATTAAAGAACCTAATATACCATAATAATTTATAGTAAAAATTCCACAAATAACTAAAGATATATGTCTAACAGATGAATAAGCAATTAAAGATTTTATATCAACCTGAAATATACAAACAAAACCAATTATTATTATACCAAATAAACTTAAACAAATAAATATTATATTATTTAATAAAAAAACTCCATTTAAAATTCCAAAAACTCGTATTAAACCATACCCTCCTAATTTTAACAAGACACCCGCCAAAATTATTGAACCAGAAATAGGAGCTTCAACATGAGCTTTGGGAAGCCAAAAATGAAAAAAAATTATAGGTATTTTAATTAAAAACCCAATTAAAAGACCTAAATATAAATAAAAATTATAATCAATTATAATTAAATTATAAAATAAAGTCCCACAAGAACTATAAATATAAAAAATACTTAATAGTAAAGGCAAAGAACCAAACAAAGTATAAAATAATAAATAAAACCCGGAAGACAAACGTTCAGGTTGATAACCTCAACCAAAAATTAATAATAAAGTAGGAATTAAACTAGATTCAAAAAAAACATAAAATAAAAATAAATTTATCACTGAAAAAGAAAATATTAAAAATATAATTAATATAAAAACTACTAAAATAAAACTTTTAGAAGAAATATAAGAAACATTATAACTGGCTAAAATTATCAAAATACCAATTCATAAAGTTAAAAAAATTAAAGAACCAGACAAAACATCCAATATAAAAATATAACTTAAAGAAGAGAAAAAAGTTGTAAACAAAACTCTATTTAAAAATAAAAAAAAAACTAAAAATAAACAAGAAATTAAAATTATTCAATTTTGTAAAAAAAATAAAGGAATCAAAAAAAAATAAAAAAAAATTAATTTTATCATAACAATCCTGAAAGATTTATTAAATTATCATTACCATGACAACGAATTATAGAAACCAAAATTGATAAACCTAAAACACCTTCACAAACTGAAAAAGTTAAAAAAATAATAATAAAATTATATTCACTACCATATATAAACAAAAAATAAAAAAAACAAAAAAAAATTACAACTACCAAATATTCTAATCTTAATAAAGTTAAAAGTAAATGTTTACGCAACGATAAAAAAATTAATAAACCACAAATAAATATGTACCAAAAAATTAAAGAATTTATTAAAATAAGTTTTAATAGTTTAAATAAAATAATGATCTTGTAAATCATAGATAGTGCAAACTTTAAAACTTCAGCAAGGAGAAATAAATCCCATCTTTAATCTCCAAAATTAATATTTTTATTAAAATACTTGCTGAAAATGAAAATTCTATTAACAATTACATTAACTTTATCAACATTAATTATAATAATAAAACACCCATTATCAATAGGATTTATTTTAATTATACAAACTATTATTATTAGAATAATAATAAATATAATAATTAAATATACATGATATTCATATATTCTTGTATTAGTTATGTTAGGTGGTATATTAATTCTATTTATATATATAGCCAGAATTGCTTCAAATGAAATTATAAATTACAACGTAAAATTAACAATTTTTATTATTATTACAATAACAATTATATTTATTTTAATAAAAAATGAAATATTAATAAACACACAAGAAATAATATTAATAATTGAAAATAAACAAAATATATCGTTAATAAAATTATTTAATAGACAAAGATCTATTTTAACTATTATATTAGCTATATATTTATTAATTACAATAATTTACGTAATCTATATTATTAATACATTTGAGGGACCAATACGAAAAAAAAATTATGAAAAAACCTATTCGTAAAAATCACCCACTTATTAAAATTATTAACTCATCATTAATTGATTTACCCTCACCTTCATCCATCTCAATTTGATGAAATTTTGGATCACTTCTAGGATTATGTTTAATTATTCAATTATTAACAGGTATTTTCTTAGCTATACATTATACTGCTGACATTAATATTGCATTTAATAGAGTTGTACATATTTGTCGAGATGTAAACAGTGGATGATTATTACGAAGAATACATGCAAATGGAGCATCTATATTCTTTATTTGTTTATATTTACATGTAGGGCGTGGGATATATTATGGATCATATAAACTTTTTTTAACTTGAACAATTGGAGTAATTATATTATTTGTAATTATAGCAACAGCATTCCTAGGTTATGTTTTACCTTGGGGACAAATATCTTTCTGGGGGGCTACAGTTATTACCAATTTAATATCTGCTATTCCATATTTAGGTAATGAAATTGTCAAATGGTTATGAGGGGGATTCTCAATTGACAATGCTACTTTAACACGATTTTTTACATTACATTTCTTATTACCTTTTATTCTAGCAGCATTAACATTAATTCATTTATTATTTCTGCACCAAACAGGATCAAATAACCCAACTGGAGTTAACAGAAATTATGACAAAATACCATTTCATCCATATTTTTCAATTAAAGATATTATAGGAATAATTATTATATTATATATATTCCTTATATTAAACTTATTAGAACCACGAATATTAGGAGACCCTGAAAATTTTATCCCAGCTAACCCTTTAGTTACCCCAATTCACATTCAACCAGAATGATATTTCTTATTTGCATATGCAATTTTACGGTCAATCCCTAATAAATTAGGAGGAGTTATAGCAATAATTTTATCTATTCTTATATTAATATTTATTCCATTAACAAGAAAAAACAAATTTCAAAGAAATATATTTTACCCAATCAGACAAATATTATTTTGATCATTCTTATCTATAATTATTCTTTTAACATGAATTGGAGCACGACCAGCAGAAGAACCTTTTATCACAACAGGTCAAATTATTACTATTCTATATTTTATATATTTCATTATTAACCCTTTCATACTTAAATTATGAGATAATTTAACAGAATAGTTGATTAAGCTTTAGATTAAAGCATATATTTTGAAAATATAAGAAAGAAGTTAGATTCTTCTATCAACTTAACTTATAATAATGATTATAAAAACTCAAATATAAACAAAATAAAACCTATAAAAAAAATAAAATAATTTAAAGAAATAGGTAAAAATACCCTTCAAGTTAAATATATTAATTTATCATAACGAAAACGGGGTAAAGTTCCCCGAACCCAAATAACCACAAAAATTATAAAAACCAATTTTAAAAAAAAAAAAATTGAATTTAAATCACAACCTAAAAAAAAAATTACAGTTAACAAACTTATAAAAATAATATTTATATATTCTGAAAGAAAAATAAATGCAAATCCACCTCTACTGTACTCTACATTAAAACCAGAAACTAACTCTGACTCACCTTCCGCAAAATCAAATGGTGAACGATTAACCTCCGCCAAAAAAGATCTAAATCAACAAAAAAATAAAGGTAAAGAAAAAAAAATAAATCATATATAATTTTGATAAAATATAAAAGATAATATATTAAAATCTATAACAAACAAAAAAATACAAAGTAAAATTATTGATATACTTACCTCATAAGAGATAGTTTGAGCTATAGAACGTAAAGATCCTAAAAGAGCATAATTAGAATTTGAAGACCAACCACATATTAAAATCCCATAAACCCCTAAACTTGTACAACACAAAAAAAATAAAAACCCTAAATTAAAATTAAAAACATTAATTATATAAGGAAATAATAATCAAAGAGAAAAAGATAATATTAATATAAAAACTGGAGAAAAATAATAAATCAAAAAATTCGATATATATAAATATGTTTGTTCTTTAAAAAATAATTTTAAACCATCTCTAAAAGGCTGTATTAAACCTATAAAACCAACCTTATTAGGACCTTTTCGTAATTGAATATAACCTAAAACTTTACGTTCCAACAAAGTAACAAAAGCAACCGATAATAAAACTATAACTAAAAGAAATAAAAATACTAAAAAACTAATTACTACCTGTAAAATATATTACATATATAAATTCTAAATTTACAGCACTAATCTGCCAAAGTAGTTAACTTTAATCAAAAATTATAATTTAATTAATATAAATGGTCCTTTCGTACTAACTTATATAAAATAAGGATAGAAACCGACCTGGCTCACGCCGGTCTGAACTCAAATCATGTAAGAATTTAATGGTCGAACAGACCAAGAAAAATGAAATTTTACCCCCAAATCTAATCTTAATTCAACATCGAGGTCGCAAACTTATTCATCGATAAGAACTCTCCGAAAAAATTACGCTGTTATCCCTAAGGTAAGTTATTCTTATAATCAAAAATTCCGGATCAAAAATAACATAAATTAATGAAATAAAAATTAAAAGTTAAATAAATTTTAATATCACCCCAACAAAACTTCACATTCTAAAAATAAATTTAAAAAACAAAAAATATAAATTTATAAATAAAGTTAACTTCTATAGGGTCTTCTCGTCCTATAAAAAAATTTTAGCTTTTTAACTAAAAAATTAAATTCAAAATAATTAAATAAAGAAAGTATATTTTTCATCAAACCATTCATTCTAGCCTCCAATTAAAAGACAAATGATTATGCTACCTTCGTACAGTTAAAATACCGCAGCCTTTTAATTCCAAAAATCAATGGGCAGGCCCGATCTTAAATTAAAAACAAAAGAACATGTTTTTGTTAAACAGGTGAAAATAAAATTTGCCGAATTACTATATTCAAATTATAAAAATTACTAATTATATTATAATTATTTATCAAATAAAATTAAAAAAAAAATATTAATAAAAAATTAAAAAAACAAAAATCAAAACCAACAAAACATAATTATAACAAAATAAAGATGGAAATTCTTAATCCTACAAAAAATTGTCAAAAAACATTTTTAACAAAAAATATAAGCTTATCTCTATATTTCTTTCCTTAAAATACTTTAATTAATAAAATTAAAATAAAGCATTATTAAGAATGAATTAAATTCATATATTAATAAACCAGATATCAATTTAAATGAAAAGCATGTAACCTCTAAGGAAAAATTACAAATTTTCTTGTAACAAAAACTTACATATAACCTTAAATCTTAAAATTTCGGGAAAACAAATAATAATTTTAATATTTTAATAAACCCAGATGCAAAAGGTACATTAAACAAAAACTACTTAAAATTGAAACAAACAATAAACCTTAACAGTAAAATTAACTATAATCAAAAAATATTAATTCAAAATACTAAAAAATAAAATATTTTTATCAAAACAAAAAAACAAAATAAATAAATAAATTATTAACCCTCAAGCCGTGTTGAATTGCACAACAAATTTATTAATGTAAATAATAAATTCACTAATTGAAACAACTTGAACTAACCAGGCCTACCTTCCGGTAGGCCTACTTTGTTACGACTTATCCCAACTTAAAAATGAGAGTGACGGGCGATGTGTACATTATTTAGAACTAAAATCAAAATTATTATTTTATAAAAATTACACCTAAATCCAATTTTAAAGAAAACAATTCCAAATTCCTCCCCATTAATAAACTAAATGTAACCCATCTCTTCTTTAATATAACTACATCTTCACCTAACATTAACTTCATAAAAATTCAAGAAAATAATCTTTTAAAACATTCAATGACAGCGATATATAAATATAATTAAAGTAAAATCAATCGTGGATTATCAATTACAGGACAGGTTCCTCTAGAAAGATTAAATAACCGCCAAATTCTTTTAATTTAAAGAACATAACTATTAATATTAAAAAAATTTACAATTAAAATAATAGGGTATCTAATCCTAGTTTATAAAAAAATCTTCATATATAAAATCATCAACCTATAATATATATATAATTAAAATTTCACCTAAAAATCAAAATTAAAATTATAAAAAACAAAATTAATATATAATCAAAAAAGTTTAATTTAACTAATTGTATAACCGCGACGGCTGGCACAATTTTTGTCAGTTAAATAATTAAAATCCTGATTTTATCTTTCAATAAAAACCAAAATTAAATACTGATTACAAAATAATCATTTAGATTAAAAAAGTAAAATCTTACATATAAAATAATTCAAAATCCAAACCTAAAAGAAAGAATCAAACTTTAATTAAAGAAGAATTGAACGGAACATAAATAAAGATAGCCCACACCCTATGCCCTCACCTAATAGTGCTACGCCCAATTAAACATTTATTGAATATATACCAACCTATATATACATAAGTACTATATCCTATTTATCTACCTATAACCATTAACTTAACTAAATACTTATATACTCATAATTCTTTATACCCCAACACGAATACTCCTTATCTCGACGATAGACTGTGAAATTGCTAGAACGGGTTTACTTATATGTCATTAACACCTACTAAATCATATATATCTTAATAACTTATAGATTCTTCTTTATATAGCTAGGGAATATCTTGATCATTAACTCACATCACCTTAATTTACCTTAAATACTTAACTAATTGTACTTTTACATGTTATTGGTTCCTATACAATAACTATCATCCCGGCGTCTCTTATATGCACCATATGCTCTTAATTGTAAACAATCTTCCTTTTCTTTCAATTCTTTTCTTCTAACCATCATATACCTAATGTAAACTTACCCTTTTATTAACCAATTATAACTATATACTAACAAGCATTACTATTTTACGAGACCCTCATAATCTTTACCTAACCTATAATCATATCTCTATATTATATATATTGTATCTTTTCCTTTTCCTAAATAATTATATACCCATGGTTTTTACCCAAAATTAAAATAATTTTATTTTCCAAAAATTTAAAATATCTTTTTAGGAATCAAAAACAGGGAACAAAACTTTTTCATAACCTAAATATGAATTTTAATTAGAATAAAAATTATGTTCCACATAAAAAATAAGTTATTA